AGCATGCCCAAAAGTAAACCAACCCCTTGGACTGCTACGAAAAACACCATCGGATTTCAAAGTCGCACGATCTAATTCAAAAATTTCACCCAATTGAGCACGTCTAGCATATTTTTTCACGGTAACAGGATCACTATAACTGACTCCATTGAGTTCGCCGCCATAGAACTCAACGGTTACACCTACTTGTTCAACACTATACTTCGATTCTGCCCTCCTAAAAGGAACATCAGCTCTAACAATTCCGTCGCCGTCTACCAAAACGACTGGAAATGTTTCAAAAAAAGTAGGCATACGACGTACAAAAAGCTCACGCCCTTCTTTATCTCTAAAGATAGGGTGTCCTAACCATCCAACCGCTATTCCATCTCCATTATCCATTGAGCCTGCCCTGAATAATCCTCCTTTTGCCGGATTATTTCCGATATAATCATAAAAAGCTAATTTTTCAGGAATTTTAGACCAGGCTTCTGATAAACTTTGATTTTCTGCTAGCCCGGCGCTAACTCTTCGATATATCTCTTGCTGGAAGTAACCCTGATCCCATTGATAACGAGTGGGCCCAAATAATTCGATGGGGGTAGTTGCTGAACCATACCACATAGTTCCAGCAACAACAAAAGCTGCAAAAAAGACAGCCGCGATACTACTGGAGAGTACGGTTTCAATATTTCCCATACGCAATCCTTTGTATAGACGTTGTGGCGGTCGCACGCTAAGATGGAATAGACCCGCTAATATGCCCAACGCACCTGCTGCAATATGATGAGAAGCTATTCCTCCCGGAACAAAAGGATCAAAACCTTCCACGCCCCACGACGGATTTACAGGTTGGACTTTTCCCGTTAGTCCATAAGGATCGGACACCCATATTCCAGGACCATACAAGCCTGTTACATGAAATGCACCAAAACCAAAGCAAGCCACCCCGGAGAGAAATAAATGAATTCCAAAGATCTTGGGCAAATCCAAAGAAGGTTTTCCTGTACGTTCATCAGAAAATATTTCTAGATCCCAATAGACCCAATGCCAGATAGCTGCCAAAAAGCATAAGCCAGAAAACACAATATGTGCCCCAGCTACACCTTCGTAACTCCAAATCCCTGGATTTGTTACAGTCCCTCCTGTGATACTCCACCCTCCCCATGAATTGGTTATTCCTAAACGAGTCATGAAGGGTATAACGAACATACCCTGTCTCCACATTGGATCAAGAACAGGGTCAGAAGGATCAAAAACTGCTAATTCATACAGAGCCATCGAACCCGCCCAACCAGCAACCAAAGCTGTATGCATTATATGAACGGAAAGCAACCGGCCGGGATCATTCAATACAACGGTATGAACACGATACCAAGGCAAACCCATGGAAAATACCCCTTTATCAAAGAAAAATAAACACTACGTAACTTTATTGCATTGGAAAAGACTATACTATGACTATCCTATGGACCTTCCTTGTTCATTGGATTTTTTTATAACAAGGGTTAGGTTAATATTTATTCTATTCTGTTCGTAATAATGGAAGAATTATGTTCGTAGGAACAAAGAGAAACAGATTTATTCTATACTCGATAAGTACCAATACGCAATGGGAGATTGATACCATTTTCTATGAGTAAACGTGTTCATCCTTATTTATCATTAGAAAGACCTATTCGTAAAAACTTTCCTTTAATTTATTTTGTTTTTCTTTCTGAATTTTTCTAATCTATGCATAAAATAAATATGATAGAGCCAATATTATTATTCTAAAGACAATAAAACCATATTGTTACGTTTCCACATCAAAGTGAAATATAGTATTTAGTTCTTTTTTCTTTCAATTTATGCCAATTGGTGTTCCAAAAGTGCCTTTCCGAAGTCCTGGAGAGGAAGATGCATCTTGGGTTGACGTATAGTGCGACTTGTCAGATATAGTGGGTCATATGGGATTTCCCCGTTCTCTCCCCCGATCGAGATATCCTCTGTTTCGCCCAAGAAAGAGAAATTGAATCATCAAAAAATTGGAGCGTGAAGTGCAATTAGATGCATTGTTTGGGGGAATTCATAGTACTTTTATCAATTAGAAGAATTTATGGTTGGCTTTGGTTGGACTCAAAAAATGAAGTATCCAGGCTCCGTTTAGAAAAAACCCAATTGGTAATATCTCTATGATTACTACGTGTATCATAAATGATTCCTGTTTGTTATTTGTAAAGTCATAACAAAAAGAAATGGTGATGGGAAGATTTGTCCTATATGTGCAAATCAAAATCGGGCGGATCTTTACCCGGAGTAGAGCATAAACCTAAAAAGATGAAAGAGACCCACTCAGGAACAAGAAAATACCATCGTAATTTGGATTGAATTTCGATGAAACAATACATCAATGAGAAGTTAATTCGATAAGTTTATTGGCTTTTTTCTATTATAAGGAAGAAAAAAAAAAGTCAAAATCTGTCTTTATTGAAAAATCAAAGAAAAAGCCCTTTCGTTAGAAGTTAGAAAAAACCTGCTATGAAAAAGAATAGGAAAAAAGAAAGAGGACTGGAATCTATACATTGATTATTATTTTTTTTCGCAATTTTTGTTGAACCGTATGCATCAAAAGGTGCACGTACGGTTCCTAAGGGATACAATTTTACCCTACCCAACCGACTTTATCGCGAAAGATTACTTTTTTTAGGCCAAGAAGTTGATAGCGAGATCTCTAATCAACTTATTGGTCTTATGGTATATCTCAGTATCGAGGATGATACCAAAGATTTGTATTTGTTTATAAACTCTCCTGGCGGATGGGTAATACCTGGAGTAGCTATTTATGATACTATGCAATTTGTGCGACCAGAGGTCCATACAATATGCATGGGATTAGCTGCGTCAATGGGATCTTTTATCCTGGTTGGAGGAGAAATTACTAAACGTCTAGCATTCCCTCACGCTTGGCGCCAATGAGGTTTTTTTATTTGAGAGAAAAAAGAAAACTATGCCTTCGCCATATGAATATTAAGTAATAATAGCATGGCACTTCGAGTTCGATATGAAAAATTTTTGTATTGTTTTTTTCAAAAGATGCGATTATATATCGAGAGAGTAGTATGATATAAAAGGTATTTCCGAGTTTATCTTATCTATCGGAAGTCCAATTCAGCGTCACAAACTTTTTTTGTTTTCACACTGAAGGGCTCTTAACAATATTTATGTTATAAAAAAAAAGAGTGCGAAAAAAACAAGATTTTGACTTTTTTGGTTGGATCAAAAAGAAACTTTGGGATTGCTGAATCAAAGACAAAAAAAAGAATCTATTTTAAAATAGAAAGCAACGGAGCCATCATAGTATTTTTGAACTCCTCCGAAAGGAAGGGTGGCAATTTGATCATTTACCTATCTGGGGCTGATAATTCTATTTTTATCTTTCTTGAATGGAAAGGTAAGGGTCAATTTAATTGTAGAGCCGTATGCAATGCACAAAAGATGATGCCCGTACGGTTGTTCAATTCTATCTTTTTCCTATTATTCTTTATCTTTCTTTTCTGTTCGTTTCATCACACCGGATAGAGAACCCTTCTATCATCAGGGTAATGATCCATCAACCTGCTAGTTCTTTTTATGAGGCGCAAACGGGAGAATTTATCCTGGAAGCGGAAGAACTGCTGAAACTACGCGAAACCCTCACAAGGGTTTATGTACAAAGAACGGGCAAACCATTATGGGTTGTATCTGAAGACATGGAAAGAGACGTTTTTCTGTCAGCAACAGAAGCCCAAGCTTATGGAATTGTTGATCTTGTAGCAGTTGAATGAAAAAATGGATTTTGTGCAAATCCGCGATTTGAGATTTTATCTCCGAGTTTACTATTCTATTAAATAGAAAAAAATTCATAATCATCCGGTTAGGATCAATCTAAACCAGCCCATTATGCTATGTATATGATTCATCATGCCAACTATTAAACAACTTATTAGAAATACAAGACAGCCAATTCGAAATGTCACGAAATCCCCTGCGCTTCGGGGATGTCCTCAGCGTCGAGGAACATGTACTAGGGTGTATGTGCGACTCGTTTAGATCATGAGCTGACACAAAAAAAGCAAGAAAACCGCTTTGCAGTATGAATGATCAGTACCAGTAAATAGGATCGAATGGAAGAAGGAACTCCATTCACTATACTCAAAATAAGCAAATAGATCCCTCTATTGTGTATAAAGTTTATGGTTTCCATTGGTGCAAATCCAATCACCTGAATTGAAGATGAGAAGCAATTCTCCATTGGTAGCAAATGCTTATCCATTAAGCGGAAGAAATCTTATTGAAATTCAAAAAACCATAAAAATGAAGTTCTTACTCAGTCAAGAACGGACTACGAGGGTCAGCTACCCAGCTAACTTTCCTAATTAAATACCGTTACTGTATAGGCGGGTCTCGTTGTGAAAGACCTGTTACTGGATAATTCATGGGTAGAGCCAAAGAGTGTGGTGTGAACTATACAAGTTACCAATAACATTCATTAAATGAAGTAAAGGCTCCGGTGTATAGAGAAGACCTCACCGTTTAAGAAGTAACCATAGAAACGATGGAACCCACTATTTCTTTATCCATTTAATTTAGATTTTTTTTGACTATATTTTTGACACCTAGCAAAAGAAAATTTCTTATTTCTTTCGTATTTCGCAGTAAAATACCTAAAAAAATAAAAAATCGTGGTCGGGGAGGTTATAGTAGCCAAAGCCATTGGAATTTGTATTTTATACATTGGAAAAATCCGTTAGGTTATTAATAGACCAGGACGGGGAAAAGAATAACTGAAAGAAAAGAAATCAATTAGTTATTTGTCAAAGTTTTATTTATTCAATGACCAGAATTAAACGCGGATATATAGCTCGGAGACGCAGAACAAAAATTCGTTTATTTGCATCAAGTTTTCGAGGGGCTCATTCAAGACTTACTCGAACTATTACTCAACAGAAAATAAGAGCTTTGGTTTCGGCTCATCGGGATAGGGATAAGCAAAAGAGAAA